TTGACATAAAATACACATATCCATATAATAATATGGATATGACTGGGGAACATGAAATCAAAAATTTCAAGGCCGCGCTTGCGAATCAATATCGCAGGCTTCCCCAGTTTCATTTCGCAGGCTTGGCATTGACAACCTATGTTAAATTAACATAAAATATGTTATGTTAAAAGAGTCCGGAATAGGAGTATTTGCTCCATGTAAATGCTTTGCTTGCGAATCAATATCGCAGGCTTAGCAACCTGTATAGAATCGATAGAATCAATTTGGATTTTCTATATTATTTCGATTTCTTTTTTATCTAAAATATGGGAGCAACCAATATGGGCAAAGGATATTTGAATTCAAAATCTTGTTTTAGTTTGAACTGTTGTTTTAGTTCAAACTGGTGTTTTAATCCGATTTTGTTTAAGACTCCATTGACGTCGAAAGATGGGATAAGTAGTTCAATGGGCCTTAGTGACTTTTTTGAAAATGCTGATGAAAACTTTTTGTCAGAAAATGGTTCCGTGTACGATATTCAATCTAGTTCGAATAATCCCATTTCTCGATCTAATAACAATTATCCTCATGGGGAAATCAACAATCGTTCTGGATCTTCTGAACCATTTCCTGACCCCGGTATTCATATGCCCAGTGGGGGCGACAGTAATCACATTGGAGATACTGGTAATGGGGCTTCGTCTTTTGAGAAAGGCGGAACATGTGATGAAAGCGGGGAGTTCAACCTACCAAACCCCGCGAAGGGTAATGATTTACCTCTAAGAGGGGATTCGAAAGATCAAAAATCGACTGATGGGGATCCGGCTCTGGGGGATTCGAAAAATCAAAAACCGAAAGATAATGATTCGGACCCGACCCATTCGGATGATTCAGATCAGACCCATTTGTATGGTTCGGACCCGGCCCATTCGGATGATTCGAATCAGACCCATTTGGTTCTTAGGGCTACTCCTCCACACATTGCGGCTTTGTGGGTTCAATGCGAGGATTGTCTTGGATTAAATTATAAGAGATTCTTAAAGTACCGAAATAATATGTGTGAACACTGTCCATATCATTTCAAAATGAATAGTCCAGAAAGAATCGAATTTTTGATCGACCCCAATACTTGGGATCCTATCGATGAAGACATGGCCTCTCCGGATCCCGATCCCTATGAATCGGATTCGAAGGAGGATAACTTTTCAGAAGATACTTTTGAATGGTATTCGGAGAAGGATAACTTTTCAAAAGATCCTTCTGAGTGGGATTCGGAGGAGGATAACTTTTTAGAAGATCCTTTTGAATGGTTTTCGGAGGAGGGTAACTTTTCAAAAGATCCTTCTGAGTGGTATTCGGAGGAGGATAACTTTTCAGAAGAGCGTTCTGAATGGGATTCGGAGGAGGATAACTTTTCAGAAGATCCTTCTGAATGGGATTCGGAGGAGGGTAACTTTTCAAAAGATCCTTCTGAGTGGGATTCGGAAGAGGAGAAGGGCAAGTCCTATGAAGATCGTCTTGATTCTTATCGAAGAAAGACAGGATTAAATGAGGCTGTTCAAACAGGCGTAGGTCAACTAAATGGTATTCCCGCAGCTTTTGGGATTATGGAATTTGAGTTTATGGGGGGCAGTATGGGATCCGTAGTTGGAGAGAAAATCGCCCGTTTGGTTGAGTACGCTACCAATCAATCTCTACCTCTTATTATAGTATGCGCTTCGGGTGGGGCACGCGTGCAAGAAGGAAGTTTGAGCTTGATGCAAATGGCTAAAATATCATCTGCCCTATTGGATTATGATCAATCCAATAACAAGTTATTATATATATCAATCCTTGCATCTCCTACTACTGGTGGGGTAACAGCTAGTTTTGGTACGTTGGCAGATATCGTTATTGCCGAGCCCAATTCCTACATTGCATTTGCGGGTAAAAGAGTAATTGAAGAATTATTGAAGGAACCAGTACCCGAAGGTTCACAAGAGGCTGAACCTTTATTCGAGAAGGGCATACTCGACCTAATCATCCCACGGAAGCTTTTAAAAGACGTTCTGACTGAGTTTTTGAAGTTCCACAGCTTGAATCCTTTGAATTCCAATTCAATCAAGTAGAGCGCGCTACGTTCCATCATTTTACTTGTAGCTAACTACTTGTTAGCTTATCAGATTTGAACCGATGACTTACGTCTTACCATGGCGTTACTCTACCACTGAGTTAAAAGGGCTTATTTGATTTAAATCCCGAACGAGTCACTATGTAAATGTAAAGAACGAGTCACTATGTAAATGGAAATAAGTGGATTTTTCTTTACTGATTTAAGATCGAATTTTATAAACTCTTGACAATCGAGACTTGTTGAACTAGTTGAACTAGAATATGTCATGTTCTAACAATATAACATTACAGTGTTACGTTTCCACATCAAAGTGAAATATGGTAAATGGAGATACCTTTATGACAACTTTCAATTTTCCCTCTATTTTTGTGCCTTTGGTCGGTCTGGTGTTTCCGGCAATGGCAATGACTTCTTTATTTCTTGTTGTTCAAAAAAACAAGATTGTTTAGATCTGAGGGGACAAAATATCATCTGTTTTTTTTGAAACTTAGATTTGTAGCGTAACACGCATGAAATAGGTTTCAAATAGACCAAGGGCGCAGGATGCCTAAAAAGTCGACGTGGAATCCTATAGAAGATATGCAAGATTAGTAATATTAATTCTACAAGGTTGTATAATAATTTAATTTGAATAATGTACGAATGTACGGGAGTCATTTTTTATGAAAAAAATCGATTCTAAGGTATTCAAGAATATTGGAGTCTTTTTCTTTTCATTTTTGCAGAGAAACATGCAAATGTTAAAAGGCTTGTCGTTGTTATTGTTGTTCCAATCCTTAGCATTGGCTCAAAAGCTAATGGTACTTTCCTTCATCCTTGCTACTTTTGGTGGGTCGCAAGGGTTGTTTCTAACTGGAATTTTCAGTTACTTGTGTTGTTACTTTCCGGCAGAATTGAAATCTTTGATTTTAAACAAGACGATCCCTTTTCGTCCACAAGGAATCGTGCTCATTGTCACAGGTTTCTGGGGTATAATTATTAGTGTATACTTGTGGTCTACTTTTTCTTGGAGATCGAAGGAGTCGCATAGAATCGATGGATTTATTTGCGTTTTCCGTTATGGATCCCCTGAAAGAGAGGAGCAGATATTGTATCGATTTTTCATAACATCGATAGACTCCATCAACAAGAGAGCTAAAAAGAGCCCCGGTGCTCATAAGGGCACTTATACGGATATCCAAGGTGAGGGCATACTTATAAAGGCAAAAGTTGATGATAATTTTATTCCACAAGAAGTTGAAAAAAAATATCAAGGGGTTATTTTTTCCTTGCAAATCCCGCCGCAGGATGATTTAAAATGATAAATGGGGCTGAAGAGCGAATGCTTTTTCAGCCTCAGCAAAAATGATAAATGGGGCTGAAGAGCGAATGCTTTTTCAGCCTCAGCAAAAATGATAAATGGGGCTGAAGAGCGAATGCTTTTTCAGCCTCAGCAAAAATGATAAATGGGGCTGAAGAGCGAATGCTTTTTCAGCCTCAGCAAAAATGATAAATGGGGCTGAAGAGCGAATGCTTTTTCAGCCTCAGCAAAAATGATAAATGGGGCTGAAGAGCGAATGCTTTTTCAGCCTCAGCAAAAATGATAAATGGGGCTGAAGAGCGAATGCTTTTTCAGCCTCAGCAAAAATGATAAATGGGGCTGAAGAGCGAATGCTTTTTCAGCCTCAGCAAAAATGATAAATGGGGCTGAAGAGCGAATGCTTTTTCAGCCTCAGCAAAAATGATAAATGGGGCTGAAGAGCGAATGCTTTTTCAGCCTCAGCAAAAATGATAAATGGGGCTGAAGAGCGAATGCTTTTTCAGCCTCAGCAAAAATGATAAATGGGGCTGAAGAGCGAATGCTTTTTCAGCCTCAGCAAAAATGATAAATGGGGCTGAAGAGCGAATGCTTTTTCAGCCTCAGCAAAAATGATAAATGGGGCTGAAGAGCGAATGCTTTTTCAGCCTCAGCAAAAATGATAAATGGGGCTGAAGAGCGAATGCTTTTTCAGCCTCAGCAAAAATGATAAATGGGGCTGAAGAGCGAATGCTTTTTCAGCCTCAGCAAAAATGATAAATGGGGCTGAAGAGCGAATGCTTTTTCAGCCTCAGCAAAAAGGAAAAATGGGGCTGAAGAGCGAATGCTTTTTCAGCCTCAGCAAAAAGGAAAAATGCAAGAATCTTATTTTTTTCTTTAACTGAAGTTTCGTCAGAACATTCAGTCGGGCCAAAGCCGACGTAATCCATGCGAAACAAGTAAGAAATTGAACTACTAGATTCAATTTCTTACTTGTTTTGCCGCTCATTTTTTTGATCATCACAATGTCTTTCTCTCAATTATTCTATTCTTAGCTATGGGGAATCATTGGAATTCTTTCGAAATATTTTGGATATTTTGATAGAAAAGGAGTTCTTTCATCTCAAAATCGCAATAATATTCATTCCTTAAAGGACTTCTTTCGGTCATTCATCGAAAGGAGACACTTGTTTGGGATTTGATGAATTGAGATATCTGGAAACAATATTTTTGATTATTTCTTCATTCGAATTCGAAGTGGAGTCTTAGTCTATTTCTATATTCTTTCTAGATTCAAACAAAATCACAAATAAAATACATTCATAGGTCTCGTGTCTAGAACTAGAAATATTCGATCACATAGAGTCGACAAATGAAGCGGGTTAATTAAAAATTCACAGGTGAAAAATGACAAAAAAGAAAGCATTCACTCCTCTTTTGTATCTTGTATCTATAGTATTTTTGCCCTGGTGGATTTCTCTCTCATTTACTAAAAGTATGGAATCTTGGGTTACTAATTGGTCCAATACTGGTCAATCCGAACTTTTTTTGAATGATATTCAAGAAAAAAGTATTCTAGAAAAGTTCATAGAATTAGAGGAAATCCTCTTCTTGGACGAAATGATCAAGGAATACTCGGAGACACATCTACAAAAGCTTCCTCTAGGAATCCACAAAGAAACGATCCAATTAATCAAGATCCACAATGAGGATCGTATCCATACGATTTTGCACTTCTCGACAAATATAATCTGTTTTGTTATTCTAAGCGGTTTTTCTATTTTAGGTAATGAAGAGCTTGTTATTCTTAACTCTTGGGCTCAGGAATTCCTATATAACTTAAGTGATACAGTAAAAGCTTTTTGGATTCTTTTATTAAGCGATTTATGTATGGGATTTCATTCACACCACGGTTGGGAACTAATTATTGGTTCTGTCTACAAAGATTTTGGATTTGTTCATAATGATCCAATTTTACCTTATCTTGTTTGCACTTTTCCAGTTATTCTGGATACTCTTTTTAAATATTGGGTTTTCTCTTATTTAAATCGTGTATCTCCGTCACTTGTAGTTATTTATCATTCAATGACTGATTGATAAATGATCCACCGATATGAATCTACTTAATTAGAATCTTTCTTACTTTGTAGTTCTACATAAGCATTAAAAACTTTCTATCCGGGGGATTTTCATCCTATAGTATTTCAGTAAAATGATTCCAGTAATATAGCAGAATCGTGGATAGGGAACTATATTAGCGACCTACCCAATTTATTGTAGAAATTTTCGGATCAATGATTAGACCATGCAAACTAGAAATACTTTTTCTTGGATAAAGGAACAGATTACTCGATCTATTTCCATATCGCTCATGATATATATCATAACTCGGACATCCATTTCAAGTGCATATCCCATTTTTGCACAGCAGGGTTATGAAAATCCACGGGAAGCGACTGGGCGTATTGTATGTGCCAATTGCCATTTAGCTAATAAGCCCGTGGATATTGAGGTTCCACAAGCGGTACTTCCTGATACTGTATTTGAAGCAGTTGTTCGAATTCCTTATGATAAGCAAGTGAAACAAGTCCTTGCTAATGGTAAGAAAGGGGGTTTGAATGTGGGGGCTGTTCTTATTTTACCGGAGGGGTTTGAATTAGCTCCTTCCGATCGTATTTCTCCCGAGATGAAAGAAAAGATAGGCAATTTGTCTTTTCAGAGCTATCGCCCTAATAAAAAAAATATTCTTGTGATAGGGCCTGTCCCTGGTCAGAAATATAGTGAAATCACCTTTCCTATTCTTTCCCCCGATCCCGCTAATAAGAAAGATGTTCACTTCTTAAAATATCCTATATACGTAGGGGGAAATAGGGGAAGGGGTCAGATTTATCCCGACGGAAGCAAGAGTAACAATACAGTTTATAATGCTACAGGAGCGGGTATAGTAAGTAAAATCATACGAAAAGAAAAAGGGGGATATGAAATAACCATAACAGATCCATCGGATGGACGTCAAGTGGTTGATATTATTCCTCCAGGCCCAGAACTTCTTGTTTCAGAGGGTGAATCCATCAAATTTGATCAACCATTAACGAGTAATCCTAATGTGGGTGGATTTGGTCAGGGAGATGCAGAAATAGTACTTCAAGATCCATTACGTGTCCAAGGTCTTTTGTTCTTCTTGGCCTCTGTTATTTTGGCACAAATCTTTTTGGTTCTTAAAAAGAAACAGTTCGAGAAGGTTCAATTGGCCGAAATGAATTTCTAGACTCGCGAATTTCTCGGCATCCGGTTCGTAAAAAGAACAAAATTCTTGTTGTCAATTATGTATGATCAAAAAAAAATAAATTCTGAAAACCCTTTTATTTACTTGCTCTTTTTCTACGAGCTTTGGGGAATCCCTTGTACCGCATTCCTAGTCATAATAGGTAGATTTTTGTTTGAAGAAAACTATTTTAGTTGACTTTATGACTTTACCGCCTCTTTCTTTTTTTTTTTTTTAGCCAAATTCAATTGGTACGACTATGTTACTATTGCCAGATTGCAATGTCATAAAATGGACCCATTTGCTTCTATTTGAAATAGAATCAAATTGGGATAGATATTAGCATAAGTAAGCGGGTAATAGAACGAACTAGAAATGCGGGGAACAAATAATTCTAGGAGACATTATTTGTCTTCCTAGTCTTCGACACAAGAAAGGGATGTAGAAAATTCCTTTTCTTGTGTCGAAAGAGTAATGATTTTGGATCCTCTTCGTCAAAAATTCCTAGTCTTGGTTTCGGTTTTCCAGATGTATCAGAACTTTTTTTTGATTTATTACGTACAATAAGATTTATTACATACAATAAAGTAGTGGACAAACAAAAATAGAACTTTTTCAATGAACTTATAAAAAATTTCCATTTTTCTGAGATACTAAAATAAATAGGGCAAGAGTATAGAAAGTATTTGTACGATATCTAATCTACAGAAATATATAGAATCCAGGAAATTGAGTGATTCCCCCTTTGGTCGAACTTGCAAAGTACCCATAGATATTAGCAAGATCAAGGAAGAGGTGTTCTGAATCAATTAATGAAGTTCATTTTTCAAAAGCATCATCAGAAAAAAGGAGACTGGGGTTTTT